CATTTTTAAACCACCTCTATATTAACATAGTGGTAGAAAGAGTATTATGCTGCGCCTAGACTTCAAACGGTTTGCTTTAACCATCTTAACAGACCCTCATTATTGGTTGCTAGAGAATCAAAGTAGATTTGCCAATGAATCACGAAATGTTATGGTTCTTACATATAATTTATTAAGAAGTAATTCGCGAGATCATGCACCTCCCTTTCCCAGTTATAACGGAAAAAGGGGTACAGCTGGTTGGATCCAGCCTATTCTTGAAATAAACAACTCACACACACTCCCTTTCCAAAAAAGATCAATACACCAATAACTACACTTAGATTTATTGGATTTGTTGCTAAAATATCGGTATTAAATCCGAAACTCCCGGCAGATGACCAGTGGCCCAAAGAAACGAAAGAATCGGTTACATTTTTCATATAATCTCCCCTTGACTAAAAAATCGACCAGAGTTCTTTTTCTATCACTTTGCCCTTTTTATTTATTATTTTTTTTGAAATCGAGTCAAAAAATACTCGAGTTATGTTATAAAGTATAAACGACTCCTTAGTTGTTGCAACACCGCAAAAAAAGAGTTTCTCTTGACTACGGACGGGAAGGATGAAAGAGAGTCGGTATGCTAATGCCTCATCTGCAAATCAGCCCTTCCCGTAGGTTATTTTCTCAACGAATAAGGAATTGTAGGAGGGAAGTCTTGATCTAATTTGAAAAAGCAAACGACAAGTCCACGGCAATAAAATAGGAAAAATCTGTATTTTTCTAAGATTAAACAAAAGGATTCGCAAATAAAAGTGCTAATGCTACAACCAATCCATAAATCGTTAAAGCTTCCATAAAAGCTAGACTAAGCAATAGAGTACCTCGTATTTTTCCCTCTGCCTCGGGCTGTCTCGCGATACCCTCTACGGCTTGACCCGCAGCAGTCCCTTGACCAATTCCAGGTCCAATAGAAGCAAGCCCTACAGCCAATCCAGCAGCAATAACGGAAGCAGCAGAAATCAGTGGATTCATGATAAGTCCCTCGTACCAACAAAAATAAATGGTTAATGATACAATCAGCCAATGAATTATGACTTAATTATTCCATCGATACATCCAGTCGAAATAACTAAGAACTTCGAATTTAAGTAAGAATATTATTGAATAATCCGACCTACTTCGATATCTAGTTTTTCGTTTCTATCCCGCAGAGTTTTTGTGAATTGATAGCACTTTCGTTCTTCCATTTCGTGATTCCGAACTCTTATTTCAATTCTTTCATCTTTTCTTGATTTCATCTCTTTATTCAGCGAATTCACAGCCACAACGATATGAGAGAACTTCTATTTGAACCCATACACGGTAGTGGGGAAAATGAAATATATCTTTAGTTCATATATAACTAGTCAATATCTAATATCACATATACATGTCTTTCTTCCATAACGTAAACCATTAGATTCAATTGGGTTCTCGAACCCATTCGTTTTTTAGGAATCCCCCCTTTTTCTGCTGTATTCGTATTTATTTATCATTAGTCCACCCGAATACATTTTTAATGGACTAATGAAATTAATTAGCGCGAATTATTGCATATAAATTATTTGATTGATCTAAGTTCGTGCAATTTATTCAATTTTTTTTGGTCAATTGTTGAATAAAACCAACTGTAAAGTAGAATCCTTTCTACTGTTTTTTATTTAATCACACGTTGTAAACATATATTCTTAATTCAAATCATAATTTGAATAAGAAGATTGGCTGACCGACCAATATAATAAATATATCATAGAAGGCCAATATTCGTCGAAAAGGTAGCATGTTAAGTCGATGAAAGGATAATTTTAGGAAAAAGATCTCAAAGATCTCTTTCCTTTTAACTCCCTAATATCGTAATTTGAGATTTTTTGTTACTATTGCTTTCTATCGTATATAGAGTCTTGTATATTTCTATTCCTTAAGTAAATCACCTTTAGCTGCACATACATTGCTTTGTACTAAGCTAAAAAAGACTATTTCAATGATGGCCCTCCATAGATTCACCTATATAAGCCGCGGCTAAAGTTGCAAAAATAAGAGCTTGAATACCACTTGTAAATAATCCAAGGAACATGACAGGGATAGGAACTACTGAAGGTACTAAAGAAACAAGAACAACAACTACTAATTCATCCGCTAAGATATTTCCGAAAAGTCGAAAACTAAGTGATAAGGGCTTGGTGAAATCTTCTAAGATGTTAATGGGTAAAAGAACCGGGGTTGGTTGAATATATTTCCCGAAATAACTTAATCCCTTTTTGTTAAGACCTGCATAGAAATATGACACTGACGTGAGTAAAGCTAAAGCAACCGTAGTATTTATATCATTCGTAGGTGCGGCTAACTCTCCCTGAGGTAATTCTATGATTTTCCAAGGTAAAAGAGCTCCCGACCAATTAGAAACAAAAATAAATAAAAACATAGTTCCAATAAAAGGAACCCAGGGGCCATATTCTTCTCCAATTTGCGTTTTACTCAC